GGAGAGTCCCTTTTAAGAAAGATTATCCTTGTCTCTGTTTATGCCTCGGGTTGGAGCAAATTACTATAATTCGTCCCCGCCTACGGATCAGCCGGCATTTTTCACAAATTTTACGAACGGAGGCCCTTATTTTCATATTTGTTCCTTAATTCCGAATCTACTCTTTGGAAGAAAATAAGTCTCTTAAAATTTTAAATAAAATTTGGAACTTCCAATTGTATCCGCGCGAGAGGAATGTTGAAAAAGCCATTTAATCGTTCGAATCTTTATTGCGGAGTCTATAAATTATGCGTCCCCTGGTTGAATCATACCGACTTACTTCAATTTTTACTCTATCACCTGGCAGTATCCGTATAAAACTACGTCGGATCCTTCCCGAAACATAACCTAGAATAAGATCCTCATTATCTAAACGAACCCGAAACATACCATTTGGAAGTGATTCAGTAATTAAACCTTCATGAATCCATTTTTGTTCTTTCATTCTAGGTAACCCCCTTGAATTATCAACGAATAGAGGAGGGGTGGTATTAGACAACCCGTCTTTCCTCTTTTTTTTCACAAAACAAAAAAGGACGTTGCGGATGCAATTCGGATCCCAGAAAGATCACCATATATAACACAAAATTTCCCCTCCAATTCCTTCTAGCCGAGCCTCTCGGTCTGTCATTATACCTCGAGAAGTAGAAAGAATTACAATACCCATTCCTCCTAAAATCCTAGGAATTCGTTGATGGTTGGAATAAATGCGCCGGCCGGGTCGACTGATACGCTTTAAAACAGTTCGATATGGTCCTTGTCTATTCCTTCTATGTCGCAGAGTTGAAACCAAGAAGTTTTTATTGCTTGCTCGATGTTTTCTCACATTTTCAATAAAGCCTTCTCGTAGAAGTATTTTAACAATATTTTCGGCGATATTTGTAGCTGCTATTCGAACCGTTCCTTTTTTATCCATGTCAGCATTTCGTATAGAAGTTATTATTTCGGCAATAGTGTCCCTACCCATAATGAACTATAATTATTGGTGCCTCAGTTTTTATATAATCAACATGATCCGCTTTTTTATGAATTTATTATGAATTAAAGGTATATGCCTGAGACACAATCTACTAAAGCACTCTACTAATTAATGGAAATGGAATCTAATTCAGATACCCTGCTATTATTATGTTATTATTTATTAGTATTTATAATACCTCAGGAGCTAATGAGACTATTTTAGTAAAATTCAACTGTCTCAATTCCCGAGCGATCGCACCAAAAACTCGGGTTCCTTTTGGATTTCCTTCTTGATCAATGACAACTGCTGCATTGTCATCATATTGTATTATCATACCATTGTCGCGTTTGAGTTCTTTACGTGTACGTACAATTACAGCTCTGATTACTTCTGATCTTTGTAGAGGCATATTGGGCACTGCTTCTTTGATTACAGCAACAATGACGTCACCAATACGAGCATATCGGCGATTACTAGCTCCTATGATTCGAATACACATTAATTCTCTCGCCCCGCTGTTGTCCGCTACATTTAAATAGGTCTGAGGTTGAATCATATCATTATTTTTTTTTTTTCATTAAATTCAAAGCAAAAGGCGAAGAAAAAAAGAAGAAATATTATTTTTCCAGAAATAAATAGAAATAAACTGATCACAAGGGCCCCTTTCCTTTCGTTCCACATCCCTATCCCGCAATAACGAATTGAGTTCGTATAGGCATTTTGGACGCAGCTATAGAAATAGCTTCTCTCGCTACAATTTCTGATACTCCACCCATTTCATAAAGTATTCGACCGGGTTTAACGACTGATACCCAATATTCGGGGGATCCTTTCCCCGAACCCATACGTGTTTCGGTAGCTCTTACTGTAACCGATTTGTCTGGAAATATACGTACCCATATTTTTCCGCCACGACGCGCGTATCGTGTCATGGCGCGTCGCCCCGCTTCTATTTGTCTAGATGTGATCCAAGCGAGTTCAAGCGCCTGAAGGGCGTATCCGCCGAAACAAATTCGATTGCCTCGATAAGATATTCCCTTCATTCTTCCTCTATGTTGTTTACGAAATCTGGTTCTTTTTGGGTTATAGTTGATGGTTGTTTCTCAATGCCATCTCTACTGCAGAACCGGACATGAGAGTTTCTTCTCATCCAGCTCCTCGCGAATGAAACAATTAAAGAATATTACAGATATATTATTTAATGAATAATACACCGAATCATGGAATTTGTTGAGCTCTAATCTGTCCCGTAGGAATTAAAAAATGTTGCTCGTAAATATCCAATTATAATAATATAATGTATAATTGTCTTTTTAATTAATCGTCTTACCTTTATTGAATCACCAAAAATTTAGCAATCCAATTAAGGCTTTCGCGGGCGAATATTTGAACATCCCTTTCATTCGTAGAGGCATCTCATGACCTCTCTCTCATAATAAATGAATTGGTTCTTGGCTCGTTCCGCCATCCCACCCAATGAATCATTAGCATTCTTTTCAAGGGAATCTTCCGCAGTCACAGGTTCTGTCGTTCCCATCGCTTCTCGATTAATGGCTAGGCCCGAACTTTGCAACGGAGCTCCTAATAAAAAAAAAAATGGGTTCCTGAATCAATCTCCTCAGTCTTTATTGACTCGATGCTCTTTATTATTTTTATTTTTCTTATGAATTAATTGTATTCATTTAATTATTAATTATGGACGAATACATATTAATTTAATGCTTTATTACACTGCCTTTTATGAGATAGTTCATAGACCATACATATTGGAATCGTATATCATTGCTATTCTTTTTCTTTCTTTCTCTCATCCTTCCATCTATCTATATCCCTTTGTTTTTTCTTCACAACCTTATAATCTGATTGATTTTTCTTTTCTGTAAAAAAGATTTCAGTTGCTACAACAATACGATCGATACATCATATAGTGACTGGTTCCTTGGATCCAGATAATACGAAGCAATGAGCTGGTTATTGGTTATATAGTTAAGTTCACACTAGGCAACGGTCCTTTGTTTTTAAATCCTAACCAAACCAACGAGTCACACACTAAGCATAGCAATTATATGGAGTCAATCGAATTGTTATTCAACCCTATAGAATTCTAAAATTTCTCATTTTTTTTATTGAATCTAAAAAATGAACGAGTTTGTTATTTTTTATTCAATTGACAAATTGATAGAACAGAAAGACAACAAAAGAACCATTATTCCTCATCTGCAAATATCCAAATTTTTATTCCTAATGCCCCATGGATATCTCGAAATGTATAGGAACAATAATCAATTTTCGCTCGAATGGTTTGTAGGGGAACCCTACCTTCTCTGATCCATTCGACACGCGCAATTTCTTTTCCGTCGATACGCCCTGCAATTTGTATTTGAATTCCTTTTGTATCTGCTTGTTCAGCTAATTCAATCGCTTTTTTCATTGCCTTTCGAAATGAAACTCTATCCTTTAATTGTACGGCTATATATTCTGCAAGAAAAATAGGCTGTCCATAAGGGTTTGCAACTTTTTTGATAGTAATGTTAACTTTTCGGTTCGCAGAATTAATTTCTTTTTGTACATTGCTCTGTAATTCTTCGATTCCTCGCGGGCTGCCCTCTATTAACAATTTTGGGAATCCCATATAGATTATGACCTGGATAAGATCCATTTTTTTTTGAATCTTTATGCGTGCAATTCCCTCGACACCGGAGGATATTTTCATATTTTTTTGTACATAATTCTTGATATAATCCTGTATTTTTTGATCTTCCTGGAGACCCTCGGAATAACTTTTTGATGGTGCAAACCAAACAGAATGATGGCTTTGGGTTGTACCAAGCCTGAAACCTAGTGGATTTATTTTTTGTCCCATAACACCTCGCTGTCTCTATAAGGCCATATCAATTCTCTATTAGCCCATATCATTTTGTTCCGATATAAATCCAACATATATAGATACCTTTCTCTGACATCTGTATACTTATCTTTATATACCCACCCATATTTTCTTAACCATATAAAATAGTTTTTTTCTTTAGATATATCTTGCAATACAATAGTTATATGACAGGTGGGCCTTTTTATCGGATAACTACGCCCTCGAGCCCGGGGTTTTGCCTTTTTCATGATAGTACCCTCATTAACTTCGGCTTGACTAATGATTAAAGCCGTTTCGTTGAAACCCATATTGTGCCGAGCATTTGCTGCTGCCGAATAAACTAATTTAAAAATGGGATAACATGCTCGATAAGGCATGAGTTCTAGTATCATAAGTGTTTCTTCGTAGGTACGCCCACGAATCTGATCAATTACTCTTCGCGCTTTATGAGCAGACATACGTATATGTTGCCCTAAAGCGTATACTTCTACATCCGGGTCACTCTTTATCATAAGGTTCACCTCCCACCAATAAACGACGAGCACCCACATTCACTTTATTAATTAACATTAATTTATTAACATTAACGACGAGATTTGTTATCGTTTCTCGCGTGCCCCCGGAAATTCAGAGTAGGTGCAAATTCTCCCAATTTGTGACCTACCATACGAGCTGTTATATAAATAGGCAAATGCTCCTTTCCATTATGAATAGCAATTGTATGGCCGATCATTGTGGGTATAATGGTAGATGCCCGGGACCAAGTTACGATTGTATCTTTTTCTGCCCTCATGTTGAGCTTCGAAATTTTTCCCAATAAATGATTAGCTACAAAAGGATTTTTTTTTTGTGAACGTGTCATGGCTAATTACTCCTATCTTTTTTTTTTGTAAAGACGAGGAAACGTATTCTATTTTTAATATTTTCCTATTTACTACGGCGACGAAGAATAAAACTATCGCTATATTTATTCTTTTTTCTACTTCTTCTTCCAAGCGCAGGATAACCCCAAGGGGTTGTGGGTTTTTTTCTACCAATGGGTGCCCTCCCTTCACCACCCCCGTGGGGATGGTCTACAGGGTTCATAACTACTCCTCTTACTACAGGACGCTTACCCAGCCAACGCTTAGATCCGGCTCTACCCAAACTTTTCTGGTTCACCCCCACATTACCCACCTGTCCGACTGTTGCTGAGCAGTTTTGGGATATCAAACGGACCTCCCCAGACGGTAATTTTAATGTGGCCGATTTACCCTCTTTTGCAATCAGTTTCGCTACAGCACCCGCGGCTCTCGCTAATTGTCCGCCCCTTCCAAGTGTGATTTCTATGTTATGTATGTCCGTGCCTAAGGGCATCTCGGTTGAAGTAGATTCTTCTTTTTGATCAATCAAAACCCCTTCCCAAACTGTACAAGCTTCTTCCAAAGCATACGGCTTTCTGGATGTATATGATGATATCTAGACAGAGGGATTTCATATGAATCGTATGATGAAGTACCACATGAGCGGATATATAGGAATCCAAATCTGCTGAATCCCTCATGATCTTCTACACCCTAGGTCTCCCCGCTCCTTCATCTGGCTTATGTTCTTCATGTAGCATTCAGACCGAATGACTCTATGAAATTACGTCGATACTTCCACATATTACGGGTAACGTAGGAGACATATCTATTTTTCCCCGGGGATAGAATTACCACTGCTTAGCTTTCAATTCGCCTCTGACCATCAAATGAAATGTGAATAACCCGTCCTCCTCTCTTTGAAACAGGGGGCGCTTCCGGCTCTGTCGGTGCTTCAAACAATTTTGTCTTCTCCATATTACTATATCTCTCGAGTCAATAATTTTATATGAGGAACTACTGAACTCAATCACTTGCTGCCGTTACTCTTCAGTTTTCTGTTGAGGTCTATCCCGTAGAGGTACTCAAATTGGATCAGTGATCGATTTCTAGGTTTTGTCGTAAACCTAATTGGTTACTTCCAATTACGTAAATCAATAGTTCAAACCGCACTCAAAGGTAGGGCATTTCCCATTGAGATAGGAACTTCTGTACCAGAAACAATGGTATCTCCAATTATAGCCCCTCTGGGATGTAAAATATATCTCTTCTCACCATCCCCGTAGTGTATGAGACAAATATATGCATTTCGATTAGGGTCGTATTCTATGGTTACGATTCTACCAGATATGTCTTTTTCATTCCGTCGAAAATCGATTTTACGGTATAGACGCTTATGACCTCCCCCTCTATGCCTTGCGGTAATGATGCCTCTGGCATTACGACCTTTACCACAATGACGCTGTCCGTATATCAAATTATTTCGTGGATTGGATTTCACTTGACTGCCGACGGCTCCATTGCGTGTGCTCGGGGTAGAAGTTTTGTATAAATGTATCGCCGTGTTATTAAGCATTTTTATTTAAGTTCTTTTCTTTCTAAGAGGTGGAATAGAATAACTCGGTTGAAGCGTAATGATCATACGTCTGTAATGCATTGTATGTCCCATAGTGGGTCCCATTCTTCTACCCTTTCCGGGGAGTCGATGACTATTCATAGCTATTACCTTGACACCAAAGAAGAGTTCGACCCAATGCTTTATTTCTGTCCTAGTTGATCCTGATTCGACATTAGAAGTATATTGATTGTTCCCCAATAACCGAATACTTTTGTCTGTAAATACTGCATATTTGATTCCATCCATAAATCCATTTTATTCCCTATGAGTTCCAGTATCGATAAGAATTCTATTTCTTACTGTTCATATGTTATGGTATGAATATACCATACCAATTCGTTATGTATGGATGATGAGATTTCATTGATACAGAGCCAATTCCAATAGACGTATTGAACGTTCCCGTTGGCGTGCATCCAGCAGGAATTGAACCTACGAATTTGCCAATTATGAGTTGGGCGCTTTAACCATTCAGCCATGGATGCGTAACGGGGATCGTCTCGTATCGTGAATAACCAAATTCCAATTGAAATGAAATCCTTAGGAGGAATCAATGAAAGAGGACGCAGTGACACGACATCCATTACAACACTGGATCTTCGAATTGAGAGAGGTATTGAGAGAGATCAAGAATTCTCACTATTTGTTAGATTCGTGGACCAAATTCGATTCCGTGGGATCTTTCACTTACATTTTTTTCCACCAAGAACGTTTTATGAAACTCTTTGATCCCCGAATTTGGAGTATCCTACTTTCACGCGATTCACAGGGTTCAACAAGCAATCGATATTTCACGATCAAAGGTGTAGTACTGCTTGCAGTAGCGGTCCTTATATATCGTATTAACACTCGAAATATGGTCGAAAGAAAAAATCTCTATTTGAGGGGGCTTCTTCCTATACCTATGAATTCCATTGGACCCAGAAATGATACATTGGAAGAATCTTTTGGGTCTTCCAATATCAATAGGTTGATTGTTTCGCTCCTGTATCTTCCAAAAGGGAAAAAGATCTCTGAGAGTTGTTTCATGGATCCGAAAGAGAGTACTTGGGTTCTCCCAACAACTAAAAAGTGTATCATGCCTGAATCTAACTGGGGTCCGCGGTGGTGGAGGAACCGGATCGGAAAAAAGAGGGATTATAGTTGTAAGATATCTAATGAAACCGTAGCT